CTCTTCAAATTCTACTAATTCACCTGCCATTACTTCATCAAGACCATGAATACGAGCAATGCCGTCGCCTACTTGAAGTACGGTACCGGTATTCACAATCTTTACTTCTCTATTATATTGTTCAATACGTTCACGGATAATATTACTAATTTCGTCGGCTCGAAGGGTTACCATTAGTGTTTCTTTATTCTTTTTCGGAAGCAAAGGGAAAAAAATAATGCCTAAATTGTAAACTAAAGTATAAATAGTAAACTAAAGTAAAAGTAGAAGGGCTAATCAGTTATTTCTTCCATGGCCCCAAGAATGCCAATATTAGCACGGATCGTACGGAAATGTAACTCGGTATTCAAACAACTATTCAGAGTTCCTAGAGCTCCTTGTAAGGCTTGTTGGAAAACTCGTTGTCGGACTTGATTTATCGCTCTTTGTTGTTCAAAATGAAGGGTTTCATTTTTGTAATTTTCTAATCGTTCCAAACTATCACAAGTAGCTTTAATCAAATTTTCTTTTTCTCGTTCTATCTCAGAGTATCCATTCATTCGATACTCATCTGCTTCCAGTTCCACTTTCTGTAAGCGAACCCGGGCTTTTTCGAGCTGCTCAATGGCCCCTCTACGTAATTCTTCCGAATTTCGAATAGTACTCAAGATCCTCTGTTTTCGATTATCTAATAAATCATTTAATGAAAGTAGATTATCTTACCATTAATTTCACAACTTTCATGATCTCTTCCCGAACCAAACATGAATCTTTCGATTCATTTGGCTCTCACGCTCAATTATTTATTTGATTTTTTTGTTATGGGTATTCCCATATCTTTTTTTTTAATGTAATGAGCCTGCCCTCTCTTTTCTTTTCTGTTTGTATTCAAAGATATCTAAACTGATACAAGACCAGAATAAATAGTAGGAGGACTCTTCCGACCAGATAAAAATCGATAATTGTCAGCAAAGTTGTTTCTTTATTTGTATTTGTTCTTAATTTAATTAAATTTTATTTTTATTTAATTAAATTAATTTAAAAAATTTCGAATTTGGAATTAGATTTTTTCTTTTTTTCTTCAAATCCAAAAATTCCTCTTTTTTTATACATAGGTCGTCGATTCGGCATTGGATAAAAAAGGCAGAGTGCCCTTTTTTTTTCTAGTAAATGGTTCAAATCCTTTTATCGATATGAGTGTTCTATATCAGATAAATTACCAACTATTCATTTTGAAAACATTTCAGTACTAATGTAGTCGTAGAAAGAGTACCATGTTTTGCCTGGACTTCAAACAGTTTAGCTTTAACCATGTTAATGGTCTCACATTATTGGTTGATAGAGAATCAAAGTTGATTTACCAATAAGTCACGAAATGCTATGGTTCTTACATATGATTTTTGAATTTATTCATAAGTAATTCGTCGAGATCGTGCACCTTTTTTCCTATTTATCCTAAATATACTATAACTATAAATAACTATAAATAACGTAAAGTGCAGCCGGATGGATCCAACCTATTCTTGAAATACACAACCCGCACACACTCCCTTTCCAAAAAAAATCAATACACCAATCACTACACTTAGATTTATTGGATTTGTTGCTAAAATATCGGTATTAAACCCGAAACTCCCGGCGGATGGCCAGTGGCGTGAGAAAACGAAAGAATCGGTTACATTTTTCATATGCTCTCCTCTTATAGATAGGACTGACAAAGAACAAAGTTCTTTTTCTATCACTTCGCTTGCCCCTTTCTTTTTTGATCAATTTATTTATTTTTAATTGAATTTCCCCCTTTTTAATGGGAATAGATTAAATCTAGTAATTTCATTTAGGTTAGGTCTTAGGTCTCATTTCAATTGCGAAATATATCGTTTGTGGAAACGTTTCCTAAAAGGAAAAAAGTTTCCATTGTATTGTACTAAGCTAAGGACAGGAAGGAAGAAAGCGAGTGATCTGGTAATTCCTCATCCTCAAAGCAGTCCTTCCTGGAGTCTCAACAAATAAGTAATTATAGGAGTAAAGTGTTGATATAATTCGAAGAAGCAAACGGCAATTTAATTTCAAGTTAATAAAATAAGAAAAAAAGTAAAAAAAGTATGCAATCTAAGGTACTTTTTTACATTTCTAGGATTAAACAAAAGGATTCGCAAATAAAAGCGCTAATGCCACAACCAGTCCGTAAATTGTTAAAGCTTCCATAAAAGCTAGACTAAGCAATAAAGTACCTCGTATTTTACCCTCTGCTTCTGGTTGTCTCGCAATACCCTCTACAGCTTGGCCTGCAGCAGTACCTTGACCAACTCCAGGTCCAATAGAAGCAAGTCCTACAGCCAATCCAGCAGCAATAACGGAAGCGGCAGAAATCAGTGGATTCATGGTAAGTTCCTCGCACCAAAAAAAAAGAAAAAGAAATGGTTAATGATACAATCAACCAATGAATTATTACTTAATTTTATCATTAAGTTTGATCATTAAGATCTATTGGGTCGAAGTAACTAAAAAATAATGATAATATTACTGAATCGTCAGAACTACTTCGATATCTCGTTTTTAGTTTCTACCCATGATGAAGTTTTTGTAAATCCATATACATACGGTTCTAGTTATTGCATTTCTTTCTTTCCAACCATTCTTTCATTCAATCCTTCGTTCTTTACTCTTCTATATCCTTGAGTTCATCTGTTTTTTCATCCAATCCACAATCACAAATGAAACAGAAGAAAGGACTTTACTTATCTTGTAATCCATCTAATCTAAATGCAGTAAACTGCAATCAAATCAATATATGAAATGGATATCAATATGATCGATATCAACGATATCAATATGTATATCAATACATATAACTATATATATATCTAACTATATGCTATATATTATATAGCATATAGTTAGATATATATATATAGTTAGTTAGTATATAGGTAGGGTATAACGTAGGGTATAAGGACTTCTATTTATATATAGATAGGACTATATAACTAGTATAGATAGGACTATATAACTAGTGAATATCTAATATTACATATACATTTCTTTCTTCCATAACGTAAACTGGCCGCATTTTATATTGAATCGGATTATAGAATCATTCCTCGAAACCCACACAAAAAGTGGCTGGACTTATAGACATTACATACATCTAGTGTGACCTCCCCAACCCATCTTTTTTTTTTACAATTCCGTAATATCGTTCATCTTCTCTCCTACGACTCTAGGTCATATATTCATACGTATTTATATCTATTATGTTCTCCAACCAAGCAGATTATCTTGAACCATGCATGAATTGGGATAAGCTAAAAAAAAGACTATTTCGAAAACTAGTCAATGATGACCCTCCATGGATTCGCCTATATAAGCCGCGGCTAACGTTGCAAAAATAAGAGCTTGAATACCACTTGTAAATAATCCAAGAAACATGACAGGTATAGGAACTACTGAAGGGACTAAAGAAACAAGAACAACAACTACTAATTCATCAGCCAATATATTCCCGAAAAGTCGAAAACTAAGAGATAAAGGTTTTGTGAAATCTTCTAGGATGTTAATTGGTAAAAGTATTGGAGTTGGTTTGATGTATTTCTCGAAATAACCCAATCCTTTTTTGGTAAGACCCGCATAAAAATATGCCACTGACGTGGGTAAAGCTAAAGCAACAGTAGTATTTATATCATTCGTGGGCGCAGCTAACTCCCCATGAGGTAACTGTACGATTTTCCAAGGTAAAAGAGCACCTGACCAATTAGAAACAAAAATAAATAGGAACATAGTTCCAATAAAGGGAACCCAAGGTCCATATTCTTCTCCAATCTGGGTTTTGCTCAAGTCTCGAATAAATTCAAGGACATATTCAAAGAAATTCTGACCGTCGGTCGGAATGGTTTGTGGATTCCGAACAGCTATGATGACTGAACCTAACAAGATAGCAATTACGACCCAAGAAGTGATAAGTACTTGGGCATGGATTTGTAAACCTCCTATTTGCCAATAGAAATGTTGGCCTACTTCTACACCCGATATATCGTATAACCCCTTGAGTGTTTTAATGTAAGATGGTATAACATTCATATTGTCCTCTGATAGAAATTGAACTTCAAAAAAGGAATTAGTTTGATTCAACCATTTCTTTCTCAACTCACCAACTTGAATCATTAATCATATATTTAGGATACCAAGAAATCACATAACATCATAATATATATCAATATCCCCAGTTCTTTTTTTTTATCTATTTAAAAAAATTCAAAAAAAAGTAACCGATCCAATAAATCTATGGAGTTGCCCAATAATTAAGATTAAGTAATCTTATTATTCTTAATCTTAATCATAATCAACGATTTCTTATATAGCTAGAACGACCCTCACAAATTGCAGATACTAATTTGTTAAGAATCAATCGAATTGAAGCTATAGCGTCATCGTTGGCTGGAATCGAAATATCTGCAAGATCTGGGTCACAATTTGTATCGATTAAACAAATCGTCGGAATCCCCAAAATGGCACATTCTCGAAGAGCCGTATATTCTTCTTGCTGATCAACGATGATCACAATATCAGGCAATCCCGTCATATATTTGATCCCACCGAGATATGTTTGCAAGGTAGATAATTTTTTCTTCAACATTGCTGCATCTCTTTTGGGGAGACGGTTGAGTTTCCCCATCTTTTCTTCTGCTCTTAAGTCCCTGAACTTATAAAGTCTCGTTTCCGTAGTGGACCAATTCGTTAACGTACCACCGAGCCATTTTTGATTAATAAAATGAGACCGAGCCCTTATTGCAGCCGATGCTACTGAATCCGATGCTTTATTTTTGGTACCGACGATTAAGAAGCTTTTTCCCCTACTTGCTGCATCAAAAACTAAATCACAGGCTTCTGATAAAAAACGAGCAGTTCTAGCGAGATTTGTAATATGAATACCTTTACGCTTTGCAGAGATGTAAGGGGCCATTCTAGGATTCCATTTCTTAGTACCATGACCAAAATGAACTCCTGCTTCCATCATCTCTTCCAAATTGATGTTCCAATATCTTCTTGTCATTTTTTCCCACACTTCCTTTTTGTTTTTTATTTTTCTTATTATTAACAAAGAGACGAGGTACCTTGAAATAAATAATTGTTCCGATGGAACCTTCTACCGGGGATTGACCATTGATACACGGCACAAACCATAAATTTTTTTAATTACTTATTTTATTTATTACCAAATCAATAATCAGACCAGTATAGTTAAAAGATAGTTAAAGTTAAAATAAATCCGCTCTTAGGAATCATTAAATCGCATAAATGATTGTTCTGATGTCTCATGTAAATTTGTCTCATGGAAATTGTTTGCCGCGTAAGAACAAAAAAATTCTCTATGGTGTAACAAAATATCTCTCATTTCCAACTCGAATAGATTTTTTCTTTTGATTTCCAAATAAATGTTTTTGTCTTGCCTTGAACGGTGCACTAATTTTTGGAATCCGGTACCAACAGGTATAATCCCCCCCAGAACAACGTTCTCTTTCAGGCCTTTCAACCAATCAATACGACCTCGTAGAGCAGCTTTTGCTAAAACTCGAGCGGTTTCTTGAAAACTTGCTTCGGATATGAAACTTTGAGTATTCAGAGACGCTCTTGTTATTCCCAATAAGATTGCCCGATAACAGATCGATTCGTCCAAAGCACGCCCTGCTCGTTCCGCTCGCAACAATCCGATTAATTCTCCAGGCGAAAAAACATTAGACATTCCATCTTCTGAAACCAACACTTTTGATGTTACTTGACGTACAATAATCTCTATATGTCTATTATGGATCTGTACCCCCTGGGATCGATAAACCTTTTGGATCTTATTAACCAAAGAGATACGACTTTGGGCTATGGTTAGCTCAGCTCCAGTCAAAAACCCCCAGGGGATCCCAAGAATTCTTGGTATACGTTCGTTCCAACCTTCAACTCTCTTTTCGAGGTTCATCGATATTGAATCAATCGAACGCACTTCTAAGATTTGTTCTACTTTTGGAAGACCTTGTGTTATGTCACCAGATCTCGATTTTTCATATATAAATGTAACTAATGTATCTCCTTCGTAAAGGATTTTCCCATAATGACCATGAACAGTTGCTCCAGGAGTAGCCAAATAAGGCTTAGCTGATCTTATAACTAAAGAGTCGACATTAATAATTAAAATTTGACCAGATTTTTTTACGTGTGGTTCATATTTAAATAGACATACATTTTCACAAATAAATTGTCCAAGGCTAATTTTGGTCGATGTCTCTTCACAATAATCATGATGGAGAAAGCACCAATTCAAATGAAATGGGTTCAAAATGATGTTACTGCATGGATCGGGATTATAAATCCTCCTATTTTCATCTATTAAACAGTATTTAAGTACTTGAAGTACTTGGAAAATCTGTTTCAAATTGTCAAGTAGCAAATATTTCTTTAACACGATCTGATTATGAGTTATTAAATGGTAAGATGAATAAAAATTCGATATTTTAGGTACAATAGCACCTAGGGGACCTAAATAATCCCTAATTGGAATTAGGAGATCCGATTCTTTTGTCACATTGTTATATTTTGAACTATTGAATGGACCAATTCGAGAACAATTGGATGATGACAAAATTATCAAAGATTGGCATTCCTTATTTCGATTCAACAACGTACCAATAGTTCCTTGATGTTGGCTAAGTGATTGAATCTTCGCCTTGGAATAAAAAGGATTGATATTGGTGCGATCTAATCCATTATCGGGAATCAATCCGAAACTTGCCCTATCATACCTTTTTCCGGTATACGAAATAGTGGACTTGACTAACTCAATTCTTATGAAATCGCGAATTATATCATTTGCCCTTACCTCAACAAAGGAAGCATGAACCTCTTCTATAGAACCATTTTTTTCTTGGTCCCAGTCCCAATTCAATACTAAGCAAGTCCGAACTAATTGAATACTTGTGTGATAAATTCCTCGAATTGACTTGCCATTTCCATAAAGGATATAATTGACAACTCTAAGTTGGACATTATCCTTTTCCTGCAAGATATCCCGAGGGAAAAGGGTTGCTAAATTTATCCCATCGGATATTTCATATGTGACTACAGGTCGAACCGAAACAAAATACTTTTTCTTGGTAGGTGTGATCCGTTGAACATAGATCCAATTTTTCAATTTTTTTGATTCTTTAGAATTTTTTTTTTCCGTTTCTGGTGGTATAAAAATGCCGCTGTGCCTGGATATCTTATCTGTCTCTCCAGGAAAATGAATATCTCCAGAAAAGATTTTAAGTTCAATATATTTTTTTTTTCTCTCCACTCGGACTAATCCGCCTACTCGGCTTCTTGTATTTAAAGCGAGTCGTGTATCTACTCCAATGATACTATTGTTCCGGACCATTATTAATGAGGATCCCGGTAAGATATGCACTTCTTCGAGAATGAAAAAAAACTGATCTACTTTCATTTGGTATTTCGGACTAAATTCTTTTGCTCCTCGATACTCAATCAAATCTTCTT